TTGGACCTTTGATTCATTACAAAATTTTTTTGACCTCCTTCTTTCTAAAAAAAAGACACAGGGGGTCAATTTTGTATTCATTTTGAAGTTAGTGATTCTTTTTTAGTCTAATTCGACTTCAAACGAACGGAATCACGCTCTATAGGATTTGAACCTACGACATTGGGTTTTGGAGACCCACGTTCTACCGAACTGAACTAAGAGCGCTTTCTTATCACAATAGAAAAGGTTATAAGGGTAGGGATTCTTTTTGTAACTTAATACTAAACCCTGCATACATATACTATTATATGTATTCGATAAATCTTTGAATTGAGCTCAATGAATTCCTCGTTACTTCTCGGAGTCAAAGTAATAGGTAGGGATGACAGGATTTGAACCTGTGACATTTTGTACCCAAAACAAACGCGCTACCAAGCTGCGCTACATCCCTTTCAATTGGTTTACAATGTCATTGTAAAGAATCCTTGTCTTGTTTTCCACATCGTAATTTCCCCTATTGATATACACAACGAATCTTGCCATTTTTTCTGATTTTTCTCATATCTTTTATGATATAAGACAGATATAAAAAAGTCTTTGGATACATATGAATAAAATCGCCATAAAATAAAGTAAAAATAAATCAAAGACTTTTCCAAAATTCTAAAGAAAAAAGAGAAAGATTTTTCTTAAAAAGTCGAGATTGCTGTATATTTGAATTTGACTTAGAGGTCTAACATGTAGTCCTTAACTACATATGTATCTGATCATATATCATATATGTATTACATTTATGTATTCAAATAAAGAAATGAAGAAGGAGGATTTCCAATGCGAGATCTAAAAACATATCTCTCTGTGGCACCGGTATTGAGTACTTTATGGTTCGGATCTTTAGCAGGCCTATTGATAGAAATCAATCGTTTTTTTCCGGATGCGTTGACATTCCCCTTTTTTTCTTTCTAGTTATTGACATTGGAAGGGGGTAAGGGGGACTAGGGAGAGAATTCACTATCTGTGACTAACCTTTCTTCCCCTCCCTTCTTTTTTTTGTCATTCGTTTTAAAATTGAGCCTTATTTTTTGAAAATAAAAAAGCAAGGCGGGAAGAAAAGGTCGATGGAGGACAAGAGTCTAATATTCATTGAAATATTGTATTGTGATTCGAAATCTTTGAATTCCTTAGAGTTTCATTGACTATTTCTTTCTTACTGTATTGATTACTGTATTGATTGCAACGAAATTTTTTTCCTTTCTCTTCGCGTCGAAAATAGAAGAGTTCCTTAACTAAAAAAACCCAAAGGAGGTTCATGGCCAAGGGTAAAGATGTGCGAGTCAGAGTTATTTTGGAATGTACTAGTTGTGTTCGAAAGGGTGTTGATAAGGAATCAAGCGGTATTTCGAGATATATTACTCAGAAGAATCGACATAATACACCTAGTCGATTGGAATTGAGAAAATTTTGTCCTTGTTGTCATAAACATACAATTCATGGAGAGATCAAAAAATAAATCAAATCGAATGAAGGCTTCTTTATTAGTTTTCGAAAAAATAAAACAAAAGAACATAAATTCTTGATAGAATTTCTCTATTTATAATAAGAATTTCTATTTAATTCTCTACTATGATACTAGATATAAATACTAGATAGAATAGTCTATCTCTATAAATAGAGAATTCATTTCTAATATATTAGAGATATATTATATCTGGGCTACATATTATAGATAAAGAATCTAGATATCTTTTTTCTAGAATGAATAGATATTCTATGAGATAGTAGAATATGGATTCTTCAATCTATTTATCGATCCATTTAAAAATGTAAATTCGAAAAAATTGAATATTGAGTTGAATGAAAATTCATATCATATTCTACTAAGAAATACTAAGAAAGAATCAAATATGAATTGAATAGGATATATATATGAAGCATATATATAGAATCCATACTTCATAGAGAAATAATAAAAATACAAAAGAGACTATTCAAATATTATTCTTATTTTTATTTACAACAAATTCAATACAATATAAGTATAATTAGCATATTCCATTTGAATTCTATTTATTAGAATCAAATGAATAATCAATATAATATAACGAATCAAAAAGAAACTCAAAAAACCATGGATAAATCCAAGCGACTTTTTAAATCGAAACGATCATTTCGCAGGCGTTTACCCCCGATCCAATCGGGGGATCAAATTGATTATAGAAACATGAGTTTAATTAGTCGATTTATTAGTGAACAAGGAAAGATATTATCTAGACGAGTTAATAGATTGACCTTGAAACAACAACGATTAATTACTATTGCTATAAAACAAGCTCGTATTTTATCTTCGTTACCTTTTCTTAATAATGAAAAACAATTTGAAAGAGCCGAGTCAATTGCTAGAACTACAGGTTTTAGAACCAAAATGAAATAGGCTTACTCTGTCTTTTATTCTTATTTAATTGAATTCCAATTCGAATTCAAACTCCAACCTAGATTTTTTAAATAGAAAAATCCTAAAATCCTGTCGTGTCGTAAAAAAAAGTAAGGGACGAATCAATATTTTTTTTCTTGAATTGAATGAGCTCGTTCATTTTTACTAATTTCTATTTGAGACTCCCGGAGTTCATTCTCCGGGGAACCTTTTTTTTAAAGAATTTCGGGGTATTCTTTCCAATCTTCTTTTTTTATGATCTCATTGGCAATCATATGAAGGCATTTCCTATTTAATATAGCTATTTGTGCAAGTATTTTCCGATTAAGAAGCAACTTTCTCTTGTACAGATCATTTATCAAATTACTGTACCTATAGTATAGGTACTTCTCGCGAATTCCGGCGTTTATCCGAGTAATCCATAAACGACGAAAATCTCTTTTTTGCCTATTTCTATCCCGATGAGCCGAAACCAAAGCTCTTATTTTCTGTTGAGCAATAGTTCGAGTAAGTCTTGAATGAGCCCCTCGAAAACTTGATGCAAATAAACGAATTTTTTTTCTACGTCTTCGAGCTATAGATCCTCGTTTAACTCTGGTCATTGAATAAATTACACTTTTAGGAATAACTAATCGATTTTTTCTTTGAGTTATTCTTTTCTCCTTTCCTCGTCTATTAATAACAAAACGGATTTTTCCAATGTATAAAAAAAAAATTCCAATGGCTTTTGCTACTATAACCTTCCCGACCACAATTTTTTTTTCTAGGCACAAACGAAAAATTTCATTGATATTAGGTATCAGTATTAAATATAGATGAATAAAGAAAATAAAGAAATAGTAGGTTCCTTCGTTTCTATGGTTACTTATTAAACGGTGAGGTCCTCTCTATACACCGGAGCCTTTTATGGTCAATCTTATTGGTAACTTGTACAGTTCAAAATCTTTGGCTCTACCCATAAATTATCTAGTAATAGGTCTTTCACAATGAGATCTTCCTATACAGTAACGGTATTTCGTTTTGAAGGTTAGCTGGATAGCTGACCCTGTTAGTCCGTTTTGTTTTGCAATAATGGGAGCATAATCTTTTTTCTTGAAAAAGAAATAGGATTTATCCCGCTTAATGGTTAACATTTGTTACCAATGGGATATTGCTTCTTTTTTTCTATTAAATTGAGTTGATTGGATTTATCCCAATAGAAACCACAAATTTCATACACAATAGACGAATATGGTAGATTTTTTTAGAGAGTGATTGGAGTTCTTCCATATTCTATTATTCACTGGGTACTGATTATTTATACTGAAAAAAGCTTTCTTTTTTTGTTCCAGCTCATAATTTGAACGAGTCACACATACACCCTAGTACATGTTCCTCGGCGCTGAGGACACCCCCGCAGGGCGGGGGATTTCGTGACATTTCTGATTGGCTGTCTTGCGTTTCTAATAAGTTGTTTAATAGTTGGCATGTTGAATCATTTCTTACATAATGGACTGGTTTAGATCAATCCTAACCAGATGATTATGAATTCTATCAAATCCGTTTCATAGAATATTAAACCCAGTATAAGAAATTCTCAACTCAAATCATGAATTTTTCCTTTTTCCTTCTTATTCAACCGCTACAAGATCGACAATTCCATGAGCTTGGGCTTCTGTTGCTGACATGAAAACATCCCTTTCCATATCTTCGGATACAACCCATAATGGTTTCCCCGTTCGTTGGACATAAACCCTTGTGAGGGTTTCGCGCAGTTTCAATAGTTCTTCCGCTTCTGCGACAAACTCTCCTGTTCGTGATTCATAAAAAGAACTAGCAGGTTGATGAATCATTACCCTGATGATAGAACATACAAAATATTCTTTTCTATCCCATGCATAATGGAAAAGAAAACGAAAAAAGTATTGAATTGAGCAACCGTACGTGCATTTCATATTTTGCGCATTGCATACGGCTCTACAATGGGATTTACTTTTCTTTTCCCTCAATGGAAGAGAAAGTTAGAATCAATTTGATCCAAATTCAGTAAATTCTCCAATTACCACCCTTCTTTTTTTGTAGTAGTTCAAAAATACTATGATGGCTCCGTTGCTTTATATATGAATCTCGTCTGTAATTCAGCAATCCCAAAGTGTCTTTTTGATCCGAAAACTTTTCTTTTAAATAGAGTTTTTTGGTATGAAAAAAAAAAATATATTTGTGACGCTGAGAGGGACTCTTGATAAATAAAACCAGAAAGACCCGTTAAATATCATACTACTCTCTCGATACATAATCGAATTTTTTGAAACAAAAAATACAACATTTTTTCATATCGAATTCAAAGTGCCATGCTATTATTACTTAATATTCATTTGATATTGGATAGAACGAAGCGAAGGCATAGTTTTATTTTTTCTCTCAAATAAAAAACCCATTGGCGCCGAGCGTGAGGGAATGCTAAACGTTTGGTAATTTCTCCTCCGACCAGAATAAAAGATCCCATTGAAGCGGCTAATCCCATGCATATTGTATGCACATCGGGCGGCACAAATTGCATAGTATCATAAATAGCTACGCCAGGTATTACCCACCCGCCAGGAGAATTGATAAACAAATACAAATCCTTGGTATCGTCTTCGATACTGAGATATACCATAAGACCGATAAGTTGATTTGCGACCTCGCCCTCAACCTCTTGTCCTAAAAAAAGTAATCTTTCTCGATAAAGTCGGTTGATTAGGGTAACTTTCTATCCCTTAAGAACCGTACATGCACCTTTTGACGCATACGGTTCAAAAAAATGTTAAAAACATCAAAATCAATGTGTAGATTCTGGCCCTCTTTCTTTTTTCATAAATGAAAGGGCCCTTTTTTCTATTTTTCAACAAATCAGACTTTTCCATCTCCCTATACTAGAATTTTTGATTCTAGGTTCTAGTATAATAATAAAGAAAGTCTAAAAAAAAAAAAGAATTCACCAAACTTATTGAACTAACTTCTCATTGATGTATTTTTTCAGCGAGATTAAAAAAAATCGCGGTGTAATTTTCTTGTTCTTGAATGGGCCTATTTCATTATTTTAGGTTTGTGCTCTACTCCGGGTAAAAATCGTCCCGATTCCGATTTGTACATATAGAACAAATACTTCTAATACCACCTTTTTTTACTATTGAATTGATTGTCTGCCTTTCCGCCAAAATGAGTATTTCATTGAACGGATTCCTTATTTTTTCTATTTGAGTGATTCAGATTGAGATCTTTCTTTTATAATTTCAATAGTAATAAGAAATAATTTATCATATAAGCAATAATCGTTGATATATTGATTATCAATTTTTATATCAATTAGGATTTTTTTAAACGGAGCCTGGATCCTTCAATTTATTGGTCCAACCAAGCCAACCATAAATTATTCTAAATTTAGACTATTAATATGAATTCCCCTAAAACTCAAAAACGAATCGGATTTCACTTCACGCTCCAAATTTTTAGGATTCAATCTATCTTTTTTGGGTGAAGGGAAGGATATCTCGATCGGGAGAGACAATGGGTAAATCCCATATGACCCAATTTATCTGACAAGTCGCACTATACGTCAACCCAAGCTGCATCTTCCTCTCCAGGACTTCGGAAGGGTACTTTTGGAACACCAATAGGCATTAAAAAAAAATAAAAAATAAATTAAGTACTCTATTTCACTTTGATGTGGAAACGTAATAAAGCAAAGAAGGAAGTTATTGTCTTCAAAATTTATGAGCCTTTCTAATCTATGCAGAAAAATTCATAAAAGAGAATTTTTACGAATCTAGCCTTTCAATGATGAACAAGTATCAAGGCCTTTGCTCAAATAACTTATATACATATAGCTCATATAAACGGATATCCGCTCTCCCATTGCATATTGGTACTTATCGGGTATAGAATAGATCTGCTTCTCTTTGTTCCTACAACCATAATTTTTCCCATTATTACCAACAGAATAGAATTCATATAAATAATTGTTCCGTGGGTTATTTCGGAACAAGGGTCCATTGCATAGTTATAATCTTTTCCAATGCAATAAAGTTACATAGTGTCTATTTTTCTTTGTTAAAGGGGTATTTCCATGGGTTTGCCTTGGTATCGTGTTCATACTGTTGTATTGAATGATCCCGGTCGCTTGATTTCTGTGCATATAATGCATACAGCTTTGGTTGCTGGTTGGGCCGGTTCAATGGCTCTATATGAGTTAGCAGTTTTTGATCCCTCTGACCCCGTTCTTGACCCAATGTGGAGACAAGGTATGTTTGTTATACCTTTCATGACTCGTTTAGGAATAACCAATTCATGGGGTGGTTGGAGTATTACAGGAGGGACTATAACCAATCCTGGTATTTGGAGTTACGAAGGTGTGGCCGGAGCACATATTGTGTTTTCTGGTTTGTGCTTTTTGGCAGCCATTTGGCATTGGGTCTATTGGGATCTAGAAATTTTTTCTGATGAACGCACAGGAAAACCTTCTTTGGATTTGCCTAAGATTTTTGGAATTCATCTATTTCTTTCCGGGGTAGCTTGCTTTGGTTTTGGCGCATTTCATGTAACAGGGTTGTATGGTCCTGGAATATGGGTGTCTGATCCTTATGGACTAACTGGAAAAGTACAATCTGTAAATCCGGCATGGGGCGTCGAAGGTTTTGATCCTTTTGTTCCAGGAGGAATTGCTTCTCATCATATTGCAGCAGGGACATTGGGTATATTAGCAGGCCTATTCCATCTTAGTGTCCGTCCGCCCCAACGTCTATACAAAGGATTACGTATGGGTAATATTGAAACTGTGCTTTCCAGCAGTATCGCTGCTGTCTTTTTTGCGGCTTTTGTTGTTGCCGGAACTATGTGGTATGGTTCAGCAACTACCCCAATTGAATTATTTGGCCCTACACGATATCAATGGGATCAGGGATACTTTCAGCAAGAAATATATAGAAGAGTTAGTGCTGGACTATCCGAAAATCAAAGTTTATCAGAAGCTTGGTCTAAAATTCCTGAGAAATTAGCGTTTTATGATTACATTGGCAATAATCCGGCAAAAGGGGGATTATTCAGAGCGGGCTCAATGGACAACGGGGATGGAATAGCTGTTGGATGGTTAGGACACCCTATATTTCGAGATAAAGAAGGGCGTGAACTCTTTGTACGTCGTATGCCTACTTTTTTTGAAACATTTCCTGTTGTTTTGATAGATGGAGACGGAATTGTTCGAGCCGACGTTCCTTTTCGAAGAGCAGAGTCGAAGTATAGCGTCGAACAGGTAGGTGTAACTGTTGAGTTCTATGGTGGCGAACTTAATGGGGTTAGTTATAGTGATCCTGCTACTGTGAAAAAATATGCTAGACGTGCTCAATTGGGTGAAATTTTTGAATTAGACCGCGCAACTTTGAAATCGGATGGTGTTTTTCGTAGTAGTCCGAGAGGTTGGTTTACTTTTGGGCATGCTTCCTTTGCCTTACTTTTCTTCTTCGGACACATCTGGCATGGGGCTAGAACCCTGTTCAGAGATGTTTTTGCCGGTATTGACCCAGATTTAGATGCTCAAGTAGAATTTGGAGCATTCCAAAAACTTGGGGATCCAACTACAAAAAGACAAACAGTCTGATACTGTTATCATTGCTTTCGCCTTGTTTGCTTTTTTTTGATTTTTGAATTTTGTGCCTGATAAATTTTGATTGGAATCCATTCGTTCTTTTTTTTTTTTGGGGGGGGGAGGGGGTAGATAATCCCATATAAATATAAACAGGTAGGGAAGCTATAATTGTAACCCACGACGAATCTATGGAAGCATTGGTTTATACATTTCTATTAGTCTCGACTCTAGGGATAATCTTTTTCGCTATTTTTTTTCGAGAACCGCCAAAAGTTCCAACTAAAAAGTAAAAAGGTGAAATGATTTTTCATCATCTTCATTGAAGTAATGAGCCTACCAAGACTGGTAGGCTCATTACTTCAACTAGTCCCCGTGTTCCTCGAATGGGTCTCTTAGTTGTTGAGAGGGCTGCCCAAAAGCGGTATACAAAGCGTACCCAGTAAAACTGATAAGTAAACCAGATATAAAGATGGCAACTAGGGTTGCAGTTTCCATTATTATTATATAATTTCAAGATCACAATGGATCTCTTATAAGATCGTTTATTTACAACGGAATGGTATACAAAGTCAACAGATCTTAATCAATACAATCAGATTTATGGCTACACAAACCGTTGAGGGTAGTTCTAGATCTCGTCCAAAACCAACTACTGTAGGGGTTTTATTGAAACCATTGAATTCAGAATATGGTAAAGTAGCCCCTGGGTGGGGTACTACACCTTTGATGGGTGTCGCAATGGCTTTATTTGCAATATTCCTATCTATTATTTTGGAGATTTATAATTCTTCCGTTTTACTGGATGGAATTTCAATGAATTAGATTCACAAAGGCCGCAAACTTCTATCCAAAGTGAATTTTTATAGGGCTCCTATTTGGATCTAATCTATTTTTTGGTATTGGTAGTTCGATCGCGGAATTTCTTTCTTTCTGTATTTCCGGAATATGAGTGTGTGACTTGTTAGAATGGATCCTATTGATAATACAGAGAATTAGTCTGTCATCTTATCTTGAGAAAGATGATTCTATTCCGTCGGATATTCATCCGAGTATCTGGAACACGGAATATATGAAATAGATCAATAAATATTTCAACTATGATTCATACTTAATATTTAGCTTCATATTTAGACCTCGTGGCCGGATTCCAAAATATTGTAATTTCTAACTTATGTTTTGACTTGACCAAATAACAAATTTTGTCGCATTTTTAGTCATTATACCTATTAATTTCATAAGTGATGATCCAAGAGTTCTTACTCATGGAATTTGGCTTAGCTTGGAGATTATATTTCATCATCGTGGTTCTAGTATGAATCTGGGGTTTCAATGAATTCATAGGGTCTTAACAAGAGAAATTCCTATCAATGATAAAAAAAGAGTAAAAGTACACTATAAAAAAAGAATCCAAATAGGGAAAGAGAAGACTCAAGAGGCCTTTAGTACTAATTCAGATAAAGAGGAATGAGCCGACTTGAGATTTTGGCATTATTACCAAAAAAGAATAACTTTCGGATTCGAATTTTGATTCCTTCGTATCTTAACTTCCGAGAAAATTCAAGGAGGATTCAGATCTTGCTATTCCATATCCGTTAGAGCTAGTATTTGGTTTTTTCTGCTTGAGCTGTACGAGATGAAAATCTCATATACAGTTCTCAGAGGGGGAGTCTCCGCAGTCTACCTATCTCAATAAAGTATATGATTGGTTTGAAGAACGTCTCGAGATTCAGGCGATTGCAGATGATATAACTAGTAAATACGTCCCTCCTCATGTCAACATATTTTATTGTCTAGGAGGAATTACTCTTACTTGTTTTTTAGTACAAGTAGCTACAGGGTTTGCTATGACTTTTTACTATCGTCCCACCGTTACTGAGGCTTTTGCTTCTGTTCAATACATAATGACTGAAGCTAACTTTGGTTGGTTAATCCGATCAGTTCATCGATGGTCAGCAAGTATGATGGTTCTAATGATGATCCTGCAT